TACACATAAGATGATATAAATCTCTAAATGTTTTGAAAACATACAGTCTTAATTAACTTAATCTTATTATAACAAGAGAAAGTCAAAATAAATTGACATAAAATTATTAGCAGTAATTTCAAAATTTTCTCTAATAACCCCAATGTACATAACCACCAAATATTTCTAAAACAAACCTAATTAACAAAATAAACAAAAACATATAATAATAAATAAATTTATCAAATAATAACCCTTGCTCAGACATATTCAATAATAATGATATTTCCAAATCAAAAATAACAAAAAAAACTAATAAAGAAAAATATGTAAACCTAAAAAATTTAAATCTTAAAGAATTGGATACAAACCCACATTCATAAGGGCTACATCAATAGGTCCTAATCACATTTTTATTTTTAAATAATCTAGAACAAGATAACCAAATTATTAAACCCAATATAGTAAACAATAATAGCCCGAAAAATAACACAATCATTATACAAACTCACAGTGTTATAAACACATTACTGAGGTAAGAACTCAGCACTTACATTAGGTATGTGGGTTTGTATACCAACGAAATAAACAATTTACTGTATACTATATCAAAGTATCCTGCTAAGCAGCCCTATTGGCCAAACCTCTAATTAAAGACCAAGAATTCCCAAAATCCTCATTCTAAATTAAACTAAGGTAAGTTTAACCCCGACTATGGTAGATTCCACTTCTTGAAGTTAACAGCATCATGATTTATAATATAATCTACATAGACTAAATTAATTAACTATTATAAAAAGACTAATTATTAATAAAGGTAAACTTACACATCAAAAAAATTTAACAAAATAATCATAACGTATACGTGGTAAAGTAGCACGAGCCCACATAAAAAACAACAAATGAAAAATCAAAAACAACCTACCTATTACACCCCCCCCAAACATAAGTATTGAACCTAATCAAGAAAACACAAATATTATAATGTATTCACAAGCAAACAAACAAGTAAAATAAATACCACTATACTCAATTTTAAATCCACTAACTAACTCTCTCTCAGACTCAGAATAATCAAAAGGTGTACGATTAGTTTCACACAATATACATATAAGAAATAATATATATATACATGGGTATAACAAAATAGACATTCAATTAGAAAAACTGTATTCAACCAAATTATATCTACTATAACATAAAGCACAATAAATAACAATACACATAAAACAAGCTTCAAATCTAACCGAACCAAAGGCAGAACGAACCGAACCAAAAAAAGAATACTTTCTATACCTACCCCAACCAACATATAATATACAATAACTTGAAAATCTAGTTATAACCAAAAATCATAACAAAGAAAATTTATTATAACTAAACCTATAATATCTACCATAAACCAAACAATAAAAAACAACCAAACAAATAAGTAAAAAACAACCAAACAAGGATAAATATCTACGACCCTGAAAACCATAACTCTTGCACTTAACAACCAACTTTAACAAATCAGAAAACCTTTGCAACAAACCCAAAATACCAACCTTATTAGGCCCCTTACGATATTGAGAATAACCAAGTATCTTACGTTCTCCTAAAATAAAAAAAGCTATAACCAATAAACTAATTAACAACCCCAATAACCCAGAAATTAAACCAAAAATCATAACACAAAAGTAACTTGATATAACATCACCAGTGACTAGACAAATCACCATTCTATTTTAAACTAAAGTCACAAACAAATTAACGAAAGGAATAAATCCATTTTTAGGATGCAAACCTAATGTTTTTAATAAACTATATCATTTATAATAAGTAATAGCAAAGCTCAACAGAGTTCACTTACGTGTAAAATAAGCGTTTTAAATTAAACTACATTACGATAAACTTTAACTTAATCATGAATTACAAACATCTGAATAAAAATAATCACTAGCTAACTTATATAAAAAAAATTGTTCAGAAAATCTATAAATACATCACACTAACAACAAATATACTGAAGAAGATATTATAGCAATACAAACACCAAACTTATATATAACTGGAAATGATATTGGTGTTACTAATAATAAAAAGCAGAAATATCAAAAATTACTCTTTAAATCATTACAATCGTTCATAGATTTGAAATAAATTATACAACATGTACCTCATATAAAATAATACAAATAAATCACAAAACACAACACAACATCTCTACAAAAACAAGCCACAACTAAAGTTGATATAGAAGACAAAGAAATATGACACCATATATACTCTCACCTAATACTAAGAAATCAAATAAAAAATCTACACATCAATATAGTAAAAAAACAATCAACATAAACTATATATAAATTAACCATAGTTTGATATAAAAAACAAAAAAATAACACTGGAAACTTCATAACCACACTTAACAAAAAAATAAAAAGCCAATTACTACAACTAAAAACGCGATACACTCAAAAACTGAAAGGAAACAACCCAAACTTAACTACAAAACCCCAAAAAATATAATAATACAATCTACTAAATAAAATACCAGAAACCATAAAAACAGAAGATAAGCTTGACATTACCACATAAGAAAGAATAGATCTATAAACACCATAAATACTGACATCAATACTATAAAAAAATGATGGTATTATAGATAAACCACATAATTCCAAAAATATTCAAAACCCAAACATATTATCAACTAATCTACAAAGTATACAAAAAAAAATAGAAAATACGAAAGAAAACAAAAAAGAATCTACAAAAAAACGACCAAACATATCACAAAACTAATGATCAACAGAAAATGATAATATGCTAACAACTATATATCAATGAACTAAAGCAACAAATACCTCATATAAAAAAAGAATAAACAAAACTAGTAATCAAAATAATTTATCAAAACACAATTTTCCTAGAGATACACCACCCAAACAACCCAAACTTATATTTATAAAGGGACGTAATATAAGAACTATAGGACGTATTACATACCTAATAGTTTCCGCCACACACACTAAAAAACATATATATATAGGAGTACCAACAGGTATAAAGGTACTAAAAAATACTCTAATACTACCAACAAACCGACACAAAAACAAAGAAGAGAATCTAATCAACAAAACCACAACTAAAAAAGAACAAAACAAATAAGGACTATAACAATATGGTACACGATAACACAAAAACATAAACAACAAAAAAAATACCGGAAAAAAATAATAGTAAGGTGAAAAAAGCACAAAATAACTATATATATAACTAATAACACTACTTCTATCTTTAATAACTTTAAACATACATCAACTAGACATAAAAATAATGTATTAAGGGGACATGAACCCCACAGTTTAATTAACTTACTAGTATCCCTAATTATTCATATTATCTTCAGCTCTTCAAACTAAAACTTTTAATTAAGCTAAGAGAAATAATGAGCAACTAACTACCTTTGTAACCAAAATACAAAATGCACAATACACCTCATTAAACAATAAACTACAAAAATAACACACTAAAATAGCACCATATACACAAAACAACTAAAAAATAATTAAAACAATACCAAATACAATTTCTAGAAAAATCACAAAACTCAACACGAATTAATAAATGCCCACATAAAACTAACGGTATTAAACCCCCAAAAAACAAATACAAACATCAAAAAAATACATATAATAATATTCCATAACACTGCTTTATCAAGCAAACCTCACAAAAAAATTGTATAGTCAAAGGAAAAGAACACAAAGTAAGCATACTAAAAACAACTATTAACATTAAAGTCTTACCTTTTAATGAAGACTTTAACAATATTCAATTACGACTTTTAGATAACTCATAAAAATATCATAATAAACCAAATACTATACCAGCACTAATTCCATGACCCAAACAATAAAAAAAAGAAAATTTAACAACTACAAAATCACCTACAAACAACCCAATAAAAGGAATAACAATATGAGATAAACTCAAAAATGCTAACCAACGCTTACCATCCAGCTCATTGCAAGCAGTAACAAAAAATAATATAGACATAACACAACACAAAAATAAATAAACAATAAAATCAGATTTAAATATAAAATAAGTACATCGATAAATACCAAGTAAACCAAGCTTCATAATATATCCTCTTAAAAATATAGAAACTATCCTAGTAGCCTCAGCATGAACAATAGGAAGCCATGTATGAAAAGGAAATAACGGAATCTTAGTGAAAAAAACAAATGACAATAATAAAAATATACAATAAGTTATACCAGAGTTATCATAATATCAACAATTAAAAAATAACGAACCGTTAACAAATGATATATAAATAAAAATAAGAAGTAAAGGTAACCTTGTTATTATTAAATAAGCAGCAAAGTACCAACCAGCCAAAAACCGTTCAGAATAAGGAGATTCAGCGAAAATTAAATATAATAATGGCAACATGGATAACTCGTAAACAACTCAAAATATAATACAATGATTTATACAAAAACAAACACTTCTACATACCAATCTTAAAAATAAAAAAATATACGTGTTAGTAGAAAGGGAGTTTGAAAACATTATATATCTACATATACCCAATATTAATACTAATAAAATCAAATAAAATGAAACACAATCAAAAACAAAATACCCTTTAAACACGGCATTGTAACCAAAATAACAATCTACACCACAACTAAATAACAGCAAAAATAAAAATAAAGAAAATACTAATAAAAACCAACTAATTCTAATAGATTTGAACATTCTCATACACGAGTCAAAACAACTAACCCAACAATTATCTCAACAGTTGAAATAACCATTAACACAACAAACAACATGTGATTATCAAACCCTTTACACAATAAACAAAATAATAAAATCAAAATTTTAAATTTTTCTAATATAATCAAACAATTTAAAAACCGACTAAACGATAAAAAAAATCTCACTAAAACTATAAAAAACATAAATACAAATAACCTAACCATGTCTTATATAATATAATCACTTGACCAAAACAACTTAAATACAAACATCAAAGATACTATTAGTATACTAAAAACTTGACAAATAACCAAATAAGGATATTCAGGATGACACCCCCCTAAATATATCAAAGAAAAAAATATACTAACTATAGATCAAAAAACTAACTGACGAGATATAAAATAACACCTAGAATATTTTTTCGTAGGAATTCACAAAAAAAACAAAAAAGCTAAAATTAAGGATAACCCACCAATCTTAGAATTAATACAACGTAATATAGCATAAAACATTAAAAAATACCATTCTGGCTTAATACTAACCGGTGTATTTAATATATCTGCCTCCAAGTAAGCCTCTATATCCACTAATAAATCAGGACTTATAAACAACCAAAAAACTGCAATAAAACACAATAAACACAAACACATAAAATCCTTAACTCTATAATAAGAATGAAAATATACTAAATCACTAAAACTTGTAAACCTAAATAACGGAGTTTTAGTACCACTCTTGTGTAAATAAAATAAATGAATAAACATTAAACCAAGTATAATAAACCCAAGACAAACATGAACAGAAAAAATACGAATAAGAGTATCACCAGTAACAGAAAACCCACCAACTATATACTTATATAAAACCTCACCAACCAATGGTAAACTACTAACAATAGAAGTTATAACTGTAGCAGCTCAATAAGACATTTGATGCCACGGCAATATATATCCAGTAAATGCTTCGCCCATGATCAACAAATATAATATAAACCCTATTTTTCAAACTCCCTTTCTACTATAACTAGAATAATATAAAGCACGTCCCATATGTATGAACACTAAAATAAACAACAAATTAACACCCAACATATGCCAATACCGAATACATCAAGTAACAAATGAATCATTAGAAAATTTCATAACTGTAAAAAATCTAGTAGTATAATCAGAAACATACAAAAACGAAAGTATAATCCCAGTTATAATCTGAGAAACCATAAAAGCAGATATTAAAGACCCACTACATCAATAATATTTAAGAGAATATTTTATAGGTAAATCAATCAAATTCTTACGCAATAAATTAATCATCAAAGTTACTGATACAAAAATAAAATGTAATCAACAAAACCACAATTTGTCAGTTTATAATAACCTATCAGTAAATCTAGCATACATACACAATTGTGTATACTAAAAGTCATATATAATCCACAAAATGCCAATACCAAGTTAACACTGTACAACGATACTCTCCAAACTTATCTCTACCTACTAACAACAAACTAATCAATCCAATTATACCCAATAATACATGTCTAAAATGTAAACCTACCGTACATAGTCTACTAGCATGAAATCTAGTATCAAATAAATTCACCAATATATCATCCATTTCACAAATTTGTAAAACAACAAAAGATAATCCTAGAATAACTGTTACTGCCAAAAAAACCCTAGAATAATATCAATTTAATAAATGGTGAAAGGCAGTAACAGTTATTCTAGACCCTAACAAAACAAAACATCCAACAAAAGGTATCTCCAAAGAACTAGATAAATTAATATAATAAAAAGTATCAAAGTATAAACAACAAAATAATAAAGAACCAAACACCATAATCTCACTAAAAACAAATAATCAAAACGCAGACTCATAATGATATACCCCGATTAATGTATCATACAAGTATATAGAAATAGAAACAACACTTATAAAAATTAATAAACCCAACATTCAAATCTTCCATGTAAATAATGTCAAAACAACTAACCCAACAAAAATAGATTTAAGCAACGGAAACACAGACATAACAATATATGTTATCTAAGATAAACAGATCTCCACTTTGGAAAAGTGGTATAATTAATTATACTAATAACATATATAATAACATTATTATACTTATTATACATACTTACTTGGTTGGGGTTACAAATTACCCCTACCCAACCAAGTAAGTATGTATAATAAGTATAATAATGTTATTATAATATATTAATATATTGGGGGCCCCCAATATATTAATATATTATAACGTAATAAAACAACATACATATTATGGATGCTACCATAATTATATTCAACAACCTTTTAACATATACTCTTGTATAAGACACACCAATACCATTGAACATAGTTATAACAAAATTATCTCAACGGTAAAATGATAATCTTACCATTGATAAAAAATTAAAAAACTTACAATAAAACAATTCAATTAATTTATCACACCCAAACAAATTTCTACTAATACATGCAAAAAAATCATTTTCATAAAATAAATAAACCATTATACAAGCCATAAATTGAAAAATTACAATCAATAATCTTTTTAAACCTTTCAACAATATACTCTCTTCCATATAACTACACATAAAATATTTAACAAATAATCAAAAATAGACAATTAAACCCAAGCCAAAAAAGAAATAAATTCCAGTAGATATACTACTGTACGTATTTGATAATAACACACAAAACCGAAAAGAATATAAATAAGATAAAAATACACACACCAAAACAAATAAATATAGAGGAAATTTTATTAACCCAACAAAATTGGATAATAAAAAATGCTTTGTAAAAAAAACCCCAATAAATGGTACCCCACACAAACCAATTATAACTACTATAGATCTAAACAAATTTCAATTTCCATATAATCTACACCTATATATACATTTACTAGACTGTGAACCTCCTCTACCACTCATTTGATCACCAACTAACATAAACAACACACACTTAGAAACACCATGACTAATTAATTGAAAAAGTGACAAAAATATATCACCAAACACAAAATAAAAAACACACCATGATATTTTATTACAAGTAGATAAAGCAACCATCTTCTTTAAATCAACAAAATAAAATTTACACACACCAGTTATAAAAATAGTTAACAATAATAAAACTCTAAATATGTAAACATTATCAAAAAATATTAAATAATCATAATTTATGATAAATCATACTCCAGCAGCCACTAAAGTAGATGAATGAACCAAAGAACTAACTGGAGTAGGAGCACGCATTGCTTCTAATAATCATCTAATAAAAGGAAAACCAGCCCTCTTACTAAATATTATCAAAAAATAACACACAAAACCGAAAATATAATCATTTATAATAAAACAATTAACACATATCAACAAAAATAAACATACATCACCAAATCGAGATGAAACCAACGTAATTATAGATGATCGTAAACTTAAATAGTTACTATAAAAAAGTATCAAAAAAAAACTAACTACCCCTAAATATTCTCAAAATATTAAAGTTGATAAAAAATCATTAGTAAGTACTAAAGCAGTCATTACACCTACAAATATACAAATCATGCTTTTCAAATCATTACTAATATTTATATCACCAAAATAATGAATACTATAAAAAAATACATACGAAGTACATATAAACAACATAGTTAATATACCAAAAGAAGCCTTATCAAACCTAAATTCTATCACTCATAATTTACCGCTCAAAGATAAAAAATCTAAAATTAAAGAGAAATCAAAACTCAACATCAATATAAAAAATATAATAATACATAAAAAAATAATAATAAAAAGCATATAAACATACGATACAAAAATATCAATCTTATGGCCGAAACATAAGCCATTATATATGTCGTCTAAGTAGTTAGGATTGCTATCCATAATCAGCGCTTAAAGCTAACTCATATATATTCTGACATAACTACTTTATAAATATTAAGCAAAGGGACAACAATGGCCGTTAAATTGAACCTAAATCAACCCCATAAATCTCTGGCACCTCTGCCAATAAAACTTGTATTGTTATTTAAAACAAAACAATTGATTTCAAATCAAAATTAAATTTTACAAGTATGCTTTTGTTAGCTTTAAATATGTAAAAATTCATTGCCTATAATAAGCCCACACATATATATTTTTACAATTATAACGTACAATTGTACGTTATAATTGTAAAAATATATATGTGTGGGCTTATTATAGGCAATGAATTTTTACATATTTAAAGTGTTAATATAATATATTAACATACTAAAATCACTAAACCAACCCCTAGTTAGCTAAAAGCTTTAAAAGGATTTACAATCCATCACATTAAATATATGTTAAACCAGTCTACTACCGATAATATTTTGCCTTAACACACATAATTAATCTCAAAACAACAAACCCAAAAACCAAAGTAAAACACATACTTAAATACAAAACACCTTCTTTAATAGTACACAAATAACTGCTACACTCAAAAAACAATAATTTACGAAAAAACAAAACCCCCAAAAAACATAAACCAAACAAAATAACAACATAATACACATTAAACCTATTTACAAAAAGAACACTTTTATTTGGTCTAAAAACAGAAATAAATATAAATAATATATAAACACCACCAACATAAACCAAACAAAATAGTAAAGCATATCACCTGAACCCATATAAAACATAACACAACAAGCTTGACAATAATGCATTAAATACCAACAATCCACAATAATAAACAGGATGACTAATAACAGAAAACATTATCAACCTAAGAAAATAAAAAAACAATATAAACCTAACAACCATTATTTGTCTAGTTAAAAACTATCTACAGCACGAAAAGCTGATATAATAAATTATACTAAGACAAATTATTTTTTTGTCCTAACAACTTCTATAATAATTGGCATAACTCTGTGGTTAACACCACATAATTCTGCACAATATCCAATAAATGAACCATGTTGAGAAGGACAAAAAAATAAATGGTTCAATCGACCAGGTATGGCGTCCATCTTTAAATTAAGAGATGGCACCGAAAAAGAATGGATAACATCTGAAGAAGTAACTACTAAATGGTATGGAACACCATAAACCATACGAAGAGGCTTATCAACAGAAAAACATCTACTATCTGCATATGAATTATAAAATCCATCCGAATACTCATATCTCCAATATCACTGATTTCCGATAATCTTTATAGTTTCTTTAGAAAAACAATCCAAATCTTTAGTTATAAATTTAACTTTTAAAGAACATAAGATCAATACTATCAAGGTAGGTATCACAGTTCATAACAACTCAACAAACTGATTCTCACTACCAATCTCTACTCTACCACCACCACAAAATACTTCTCAATATAACATCATATATACAAAACAAATTACAAATATGCACACGGCAATTATGTAACAAACAATATCATAATACAATAGGGATACTTTCATTATAGTTTGAATAAATTATTTACTCAAACATCCAACTTCAAATTCCTTTAAAGTTACCTTGTTATGACTTACCTCAACATACGCCGAGGGTGACGGGCGGTGTGTACCCGAGCTAAACTTAATTCACGTTTCCAAACTAATAAAACATTACTTTTGAGTCCTAAATAATTAAATATTACAATATAACCTTTATAAAAGTAACGCATGAGAACTTCTACAAGCAGCACATAGACTTGGCTTAAATAAATTTTACACAAATTAACTAGTAACTAAACAATAATATTAAACCAGATATACACCAACATAATAAAAGTAAATTAATAGGCGGATCATCCTTTACAACACACCTTCCCCCAACAAGAATCGCTCGCTGCCAAACTATTTTAGTTAAAAACTAAGACAAAATTAAATAATAAATTAATGGGGTATCTAATCCCTGTCATTATATTTTACTTTTCACCTTATAATTATATAATACAAAAATAAAAAGATTTCACCCAACTTTATTTATAATTAAAAAAGTATAGTCTATAAGAAAGCAAAGATAACAGACTAACCGCAGATGCTGGCACTGTGTCCTATCCCCTTTTTGCAATATATTCCCAAAAAACGCTAATTCCAACAAAGATTTATCTGCTAATAAATTAAATAATATCTAAATATAAACACTAATACAAACATTTTATGCAGATAATATATTGCCAACTTCCTATTGCCATAGTTAAACAAATAAAAGTATGGAATTAATAAATTCTACATAGCTTTTGCAAAACTAAGGTTAAAAACTACATACTTAATAAAAAGACTTACGGTCCTTTCGTACTAGTAAATCTAAAAAATAGATAAGAACCGACCTGGCTTACACCGGTCTTAACTCAACTCATGGAGATTAAAAAGGTCGAACAGACCAAAAATTTAAGCTACTACACCTAAACAAACATCTAAGTCAACATCGAGGTGGCAAACAGTTAATTCGATAAGACCTCTCTTTAACTATTACACTGTTATCCCCGGGGTAACTTAACTCACTATACTAAACAAAAGGGTCATAATATTAATAAAATATAAACACTTGCCCCAAGCAAAAATAAAAGATCCCGGGGTCTTTCCGTCTTATTAATATAAGAGGGATCTGTACCATCAAATCAAATTTCAACAAAATGTTAAATATTAATTGTTACCACGTCAAACCTTTCAAACAAGCCTTCAATTATAAGGCAATTAATTATGCTACCTTTGCACAGTCAATATACTGCGGCCATTCATTAATAACATTGGGCAGGCACTACTAACTACTATTAAAATTAGAAATGTTTTTAATAAACAGACGGGCAAAATTCGAGAAATAATTAAACATATTGATATTACTAATTTCATGATATATCTTCACCAAAAGTTTACATACAAGCTGTTTACAAATCTAATTTTATATAAAATATAACAGATTTGTAACAATTTCATAAAAACTAGGTACTTTTAACCTTATTTTTCAAATTATAATAATATAAAATATAGCATCATGTATGATATCATAACCAAACACGTAAATCTAAGTAAAAAACAGCATAATAGTTATAAAACTTACCGACTAACTTATCACACCGTACTATTAATTTAAATAAATTTACCCAATTTATAACATAATCAAATTAATTAATAGTAAAATCTAAGTTTTTCGATTAAAAATAATATATTAAAAGAATCCATAAAGCATGATGCAAAAGGCATATAAACCAAAAAACACAAAAAATTCAATTTACAAATTATTTAAGGTTAATAATAAACATTATCTTAGATTTACAAAACCTATATTTTCATTAAACTAAATAACCCAACCAACATTACCAGAATATGTTACATCATCTATTCAATGCATATAATATAAACCATATGTATAATCAATATTTAAAGAATAAGTAAAATAATCATTATGACAAGCCACTGGACTATAAACTATTTTAGTTACTTTAGAAGAAGTTTTATAAGACCCTAAAACTATTTTTCCACTAACCAAAGATTCTCATAGAATAAATATAAAAAAACAACCACTAAACGCTGATAAAAAAGAGCCAACAGTGCATATCATATTTACCCAACTGTAACTATACTCATAAATACATACACGACGTGGTAACCCACACAAACCAAAATAATGCATTGGAAAAAAACAAAGATTAAATCCTATATTGGATATAATACACTGACATTGTAATAAACACTTATTTAAACTTAATCCTGTAATTAATGGCCACCATCATATAAACATTATAATTATTCTTATATATGAACCTAATGACATTACATAATGAAAATGAGCAACTACAAATCAAGTATCGTGTAATACTTTATCTAACACGCAAGCAGATAAAACAATACCAGTGACACCACCAAATGTAAACAATATTATAAATGATACAACCCATCACAACACGGGATCTCTCTTATTCACACGAGAATTCAACAACATATATAATCAAGTAAATACCTTTATACCTGTTGGTACTCCTATAATCATAGTAACAGATCTAAAAAACACAGCCGTCTTAACATCTAAACCAACAGTAAACATATGATGACCTCAAACCCTACTACCTAAACAAACAATTGAAAACATAGCAAATAATAATCCATAAAAACCAAATGCATCAGATGACATTCTAATACTTAAACAAATGTGACCTATTATACCAAATCCAGGCAAAATTAAAACATACACTTCTGGATGACCAAAAAATCAAAACATATGTTGAAACAACACGGGATCTCCACCACCTAAAGGATCAAAAAAAGCAGAACTAAATTTACGATCAAATAAAAGCATTGTTATAGCAGCAGCTAACACTGGAAGTGTTATCAATAACAAAATAGAAGTAAAAAAATAAGACCATAATATTATAGAACTACGAGAAAACAAATTAGTACTAAATACACTATATAATGTACATATAAAATTTATAGACCTAAAAACACTAGATATTCCTGCTAAATGTAAAGAAAACATTAAATAATCAACTCCCTTTCTACTAACAAAAAGAGAAGAAGAAAGAGGAGGATAAAAAGTTCAACCAACTCCAGCACCCATACACATACTTATAAGCAAAAAAATAATGGATGGTATAAGAAGCCATGCCCTTAAAGCTTTAAGACGTGGTAATTTCAAATCAGACAAACCACCCAATATAGGCAACAAATATTTACCAAATCCACCTATAAGAACTGGCATTATAAAAAAAAAGATCATTATTATACCATGATTAGTTATTAAAAATTTATAACAATCCAACGTTATAACATTATAATAAGGCTCCAAAAAATTAATACGTATCAATAAACTAAATCTTAACCCTACAAAACCTGACCAAATACCAATAATGGTATATAATAAACCTACACGCTTATGATCTAAAGTAAAAATTCATCTAAAAAACTTTATAGAACTCAT